CAAGGCAGGGAAGAAAGCTAGCTAAGGCAGGCAAAGGTAAGTAAGTTAATGCCAGTAGTCTTTTCTTAAAGCTGAAAGCGGAAAGCCAAGCAAGAAAGAGGAAGAAGAAGAGGTAGTTTCAATAAGAAAGCCGAAAGTGCTAATGAAGCCTTCCTCCCCGACTTTACTTTCCTAGCTATCAAACCCCTCTTCAAACCCTTGCCAGAAGAACGAAAGGAAAGATTCTCTGTGATACCGTTTGAATAACGATAATCGGAGTGAAAAGCCTTAAAGAGAAAGCTTTAGCAACGGTAGGAGTGACTACTTACGCCAGCACCTGACGAGCTTACCAGAACCTTCTCACGCAAGAAGAAGAGTTTAACTTGGACAACAAGATGATATGAAGAGCCTTTAGATGAAGAACGCCCTACTAATACAAGTCAAGGAGAGGAAGCTAGAAATGGGGACAAAGAAGAAGACGAAGAGAGTTCAAACTCTTTTTTTTTTAGTTATGAGGATGAGAAGGATTCAACGAGCTTACCTTATTAGAAAGGGGAAAGAATGGGGGGATAATCCATAAGATCTGGTTCTCTAATGTTGATTCTGAATCTGGCTAAATTCTTATATTGAAATTGCATTCTTCTCAAAGAAAAAAATATCCCCCGAAGAGTAATTCCTTCCATTGAGAGGCAATCATCACTAGTTTCTCCCGAGGGCATAGTCCCCCAAGAAAGAATGTATTTCAGTCAATGTCGTTGGCTGGGCAGCCTTTTCTCATCTCGGTGAGCCCTGCCCCTTAGAAATGAGAGAGGTCATGATAACAGTTGACGAGTGAGCCTCGGGCGGGTTAGAAAGAGTAGGACTCGATTGAATCAGAAATGAAAAGATAGGGGAATGGCCTGCTCTCTCTCTCGATGCTTTGTTTTTGTTAATGCCATGAAGTGAAGGAAGAAGGCTAAATGTCGCAGCAAGCAGCTAGCCTACGGGATGAAAGACAGAATGCCACTATATCAATGATGAAAGTAGCTATGGTCTAGTGATAGTGTCCGTGGAGAGGTGAAAGAGTTGCTTTGGAAAAAGTAAGGAAAGAATCTGACTAAGAAAGAAAGGCTCTATCTTTCATAGAGATAGAGGCATACTATATAATAGATTGCTAGCAGGGATCATTTCCCATGCAGAGTGAGAATATCCCATTCAGTTGGCTCAAGGGAAAGAGATAGCAACCAGTAAACTATCTGCCATCAAGACTGAAAGCGATGAGGATTGAGGTCGTGTAGTTCGGTAAGACGTGGCAGAGATTGGTTTGAGAGGTTGGTCTTATTCAATCAGATCGGAAGGAATCCGCCCCCAGGTGGGTACTAGCGGTTCAATTCCCTAGGGATCTTTTCGTCTCTTCAAAGAAAGTAGCATTGAGAAGCCGTGGGACCAATGAGCCCACTACTATGGCTCCGAAATGGGGTCTGCGGGCCGGCAACCTGATCGACCTAAGATCTACTTTCAAAGAGAACGAACGCAACTACATTTATTAAGGCTTCTCTCTTCAGAGGTAGATAGTTGATCGAGGAACCAAGGTATGGAATGCCACGAGTAAACCTAATGGATTTCGCGAAGCCGGTTAACAATCACTTTTATTCTCAGGCTAAGATCTTCACTACCTTTTGGCAGAGCAGCCAAGCTTCCTATTCGTCCAGTTAAGAAAAGAAAGCAGAAAAGCATTCGAACTTGAGACGAGAGATGGGAAAGAAAGCTTACCTTAAAAGAGCGGCCACGCCAAGACCTTACTTAATAGGATGATGCTTGAACTTGATTCTAAAAAAAGGGGGAGTACCCGAGGGAATAAGCCAAGGCAAGTGCCATAGATTTAGCTGTTGTCGGAAGTGGCAAGTAGACTAGAAAGGGGAGGAGTGCCGGTTAAATGGTTTAGGTTAGGAGTGCCAGCTCAAGGCGATAGGCATAGTGGAAAAAGGCTACGCACCTGAATCTGTTCACACGAATTGCTCAAGGTTGGAGGAAAAAGCACTACTTGAATCTAATCTCCTGTCGAAATGGTAGATGGGATCGATCCCAGACTCGGTGAAAGGCGAGAAAGACCAGGCAAGCTCCATTGGCTTGGTTAAATACCTTCACGCTCTTTAGTTCATCTCGGTAGAACAAGGAAAAAAAAAGCCTATGTAGTGGATTCGAGTCCCACAAGAGCGAAGGATGACGACTGATTCCATTGCCCTCTCTACTCAATGGATTGAATATAGTTGCGTAAAGCAGCATAAGCGCTAACCTGATCTAAGGAAAGAGGGGGAACGTGAAAGCAAGGCTATTCCGGGGCGTCAAGCGTCTGTAGGCTTATCAGCCATGAAGTAAGCATAAGCGGGAATAGGCTAAAAGGACGGTTAGAAGGCATCTAGAGGACCAGTTTTCGGCTGGTCATAACAATAACTAACTATTAGGTATTTTATAGGGGGATGAGACTCCTGGTTCAACCAATCAATCTCTGAAGTGCAGGTGCAGGAGAGGGGGTTACTACTCGACTAATAAGTGTTGGATTGGAGGGGAACTTCTTTCTCTTCCCCAACTGGGAAAGTCATGCCAGGGGAAGAAGTAGCTACGGTAAACTCGAAACTCTCTTTCTTCTTTCACTCATAGCTATCTGACTGTGAGGATTCCCCCTTGTATTCCCCATAGGCTAGGAAAAAAAAGTAAGAGGCTCCACTACAAGTCTTGGAGCTAGGCAGCTCAGTATGGTATGAGGATCGAAGGGCATAAATCGAAGCTAACAATGGGGACTAGTTGTTGAATTCCTTTAGTAGGAATGACTAGCTCCGACCTTAAGGAATAGGTCCGAAGATGCGACTAGAACTGAAAGAAGAGGAAGGTTTTTCCTGGGTAGGACTTTGGGTATTCGACCGAAGCCTTTAAAGTTTCCACACCTGAGGGTGCATCAACCTCTTTTCTTTCATCACAAGAAAGGTTTGGAGGGGACAAGCGAGGCTAAAGGGTTAGGGGAGGAGTGGAAGAGAGACTTTCCCTTAGATAGGAGAGCTCGCCTAAGCAGTGTTGGAGCGAAGGCTGCTCGACTAGACTAATTGGTTGGAGGGGGGACACAGCTACCTTTAGGGTAGGGAGACATAGCTACTTTTTGAATACATTCTCGAAGTGACAAGGAATGGTATCGACAGAGTGGAAGGGCCTGTGCTCAATAAACCACTCACCCACGCTAGGGCTAAGACTGAAAGTCGCTCTTCTGATTCATCCTGTCTTTCAAGGAGAGGAGTTTAAGGAGCTAGTATAGGTTCGAAGAGTTGCTGCGAGTAACTTAACTTCATCAAGCCAGGAAAGAAGCTCGACAATGTGCGGGGGTAGGGGCGGAGAGGAAAGCTTCTGATAATATACTTTTGAGGTGGCATCAATACCAGAGAAGAGAGTGGGAATCCCCTCTTATGTCATTTCCCTCCTTCCGAGAAAAAGTCTTCGGTGGGGAAGACTCCTGCCTGGAGGCATTAAGGTTTGTTTAGTTTTAGTTTAGGCTGCTAAAGACTGACTTGCCCCAACAGCCGTAGCTAAAGGCTTAACCCATTGTTGAGTACCCAGATTCTTCAACCCCGACCTCAAGAGAATCCGGGGAAAGCTCCATATCAAAAGAAGCTTGACCGGTAGCGGTAGGGGTTTGGGATATCTTCTTAGTTTGGGGCTAAGGCCTGTAGCTATCGGAGTTTCACTCTTCTCTTCACCGGAATTGGAATCTACTTCACTAGATGGAACAAAGATCAAATCTTCCTAAGCCTAAACTTGCCATGGAAGGGAAGAAATCCCTACTTTATTGAATTGAATACCGGGGCATATCTTTATCGGAAAGCAGTAAACGAGGGAACGGAACTCGACTTAGAGGAAAGAGAGAATCTTGTATTGACTTCGGAAAGCAGGCGCATAGAGGCGAGTCAAGGGAAAAGCTGTCAGCTAGACTAAAGAGGAACGAGACTAACAACCAGATCGACTAAAGGCGTTGGCTTACAGCGAAACTAGGGCTGAAAGGATCGGAGTTGAAAACTTTTTGACTGACTAGATCGACTAAAAGGTTTCAAGTAAGGGAGCCAGAGAAAGAGCTGATCTTGTTGCATCGGATCTAAAGGATCGGAATGAATTGAATCTGCTGCAGCAGAAGAGTTCGCATAAGAAGCTGCAATTGGACTGCTTTCAATGGCCAAAAGGGAGTTTAAAGACTACACGGTTAGATGATTGAAGGTTAGGAGTTTCATTTTTAGCAAGATCCCCAGCTATTGAATCTGTTGTCGTCGACGTACTTCTTTATTTTTCTCCCGAGATGGGAAGAATAGCGTAATATAATAAAATAAAGGAAGAGCCTACTTTCTTTCGTACTCAAGGGTTGAGACTGTCCTTCTTATACAGAATCCGAATCTGCTACTAAAGAAGAAGAACCTCTTCCAGATTAATCTTGGGTTAGAGTTAGCTAGACTCTGGGAAAAATAGACTTTCCTTCTCTATACGTACAGCCTCTCTGTCCTAGCCGCCTTTTATTATATTCTATGCCTCGAAGAAGTTATGTTTTCTACTATACGATGCCACAGGGAAAGCGCGGAACTCTTAACGAAAGAATGGTTACTGGACAAGAATAGGCCGGCCAAGAGAGAGGGAAGGGACTGACGCGCGCATCGTCGATCAGGGCTATTTGAACTACTTCGAATTTCTTGCACTCAAAGAAGACCAATTCAACAAGTGCTAATGCAGTCGGTCACATCTTCCTTCGTCAGTCAGAGCAGAGACAGCAGCGGATAAAAGAGCTGCTAGCCCCCTTGGTTGGGGGCTGTGCCGCCCTGCCTGGTCATCGGGCGTACCCTATCCTGAATCTTGAATCGAATCCGTGTCGGCATCTTTCCTACTGGCTGTTGAAGGTGCTGGCTGATTAAAGACATCCCCAGAATGCCCCCCTTTCGTGCCTATCTCACTTGTTTACAGCTCTTATGGGTCTTTTCGCTGCTTTCACATGATGCAATATCTGGGCCTCCTAGACCTGCTCTCTCGCCCAAGCCTCATAGCATTCATATTCCAAGCACTAAGTCTTCCCTGCCTGCTCAGATGCGTCAATCCGCCTATCGGTACCCTTTTCCCCGCATAGAGAACTTGTTTAGTTCTTGGTAGGAGGGAACTAATACTGTAGATAAGGTTCATTGCTATTTGCTCTCCCGTCACGCTAGCACTTAAGAGACTATCTTAGCCCAGAGTGAGGGATCACAATAAGGATTACCAAAAGTAGGCAGTACTGCGGTACCAGTCCACGACTACCATTTCTGTAACTGAACTTCCCTGCCCCCTGCCCACTCACAGTCTCCTTTTCGGACTTCAGGAGCATTGAGTAAAGGTAGGCACGGGGGCTGGAAGATCTACTCATTCAAAGGGAAAGCGCACCCCTCTCTTTATTATATCAAGAAGAAGAGCTAGTGGAATGGACCCTTTCCTCATGCCAGCGGGGGAAAGAAAAGAGGCCCACTACGAGAGGAGAGAGTGATTCAGCTGCTAACAAGCGCAGGTTTTTCATGAAATGAATGGTTATTCGGGAAACGTCTGTTGATGAGGAGGTTTTACATAGTATCAAAAAGGAAACCTGGGCTCCGTTCGAAGAGACGAAGTTTGGTCCTTCTCCCTCACATGCTCCTTCCCATGAGCAACTCGGTTGGCTTCGTGAACGAGAACGCTGATCACCCTCACGCGGGAAGATGAACATTTAAAGGGCTGAAAGGGTAGCGACGGGATGTAGATGTTGATTTTGGAGGTCGCGTACTGTAGTTATAATGCCTTCGACACGGTTGAGGCTTCTACTTTTCTTTGGTCCCAGCATGACCGACCAAGCGTAACGACCGCAGAAGGTACGGCCGAAGAATTCATCTCCAAGTCAACAGCATGTCGGGCAGGTCAAAGGTGATCCTCAAATCCGGGGAGAATCGAGAGGAACCTAAGCGAGGCCGAAAAATTGATATTACGCAATCCTTACTGTCCATCTTTCTTTATCCACCAACCCCCGGCCCCCAATAGAATAGAATAGAGGATATTTAATGCCTCGTGAAAGTAATTACTGGCAAAGCCATACTCCGTAATATCAGAAAAAATCTCATATAACGTAGATCCGCCGGATCCCCAATGAATGACCTGCTCGACTATTTTTGAATATGTCCAGTTTTCCGGCAGGGATATGTATGTGTTACATAAAGTTTTTTTACACTTTCGGTGACAGCATTAAAAAGTGTATCCACAGCGTTTTGCTCCAGGGGATCGTAGTTCAAATTCGTATGGGGAGCGGGGGAGGGTTAGATTAGAGGGAGGGGGACTGCGAACGCCCGTCCCATGAAGCGCCAGGGAACCATGCATTCCTCCCGGGCTGGGCTCAGGGACTGCAATCAGCCGCTTCCCCTGTAGTCGTCAGCTCGTTCTTGACAGATCCGATCGGGTGTTCATAATCTGGAGTAAAAGGATTCGAACCTTTGCATGCCGGTACCAAAAACCGATGCCTTACCACTTGGCTATACTCCATACGGCCTTGTTTTGGACGATAGAACGAACGGGGAGAGGGGGACGGGAGAAGCAGGGCTCGAAGAACGAGCCGTGCAAGAACGCGGGGATATAGCAAGTAAGCAGCAAGTTCTCTCTTCACGGACCGACTACAACAAGCTCGCGACTCTAATAGAAAAAGACGGTAAGCTCTCTGCTCTATTTGCTTGCAATGCGTTTACCTATCAAAGTAGGCGAACGCTTCTGTAACCTTAGACTCGTTACGCTGTTCGACTGAACTCGTTGGCTCCGCGCTCTGACTATTTCGATTTCCAAGCGGAACCCGGTTTGAGAACCTTCTCTCATAGATTCCTTTCACCAAGTCATCGCCAGCAATCAGCTCTTATCCCTTGGTGTGGTGTCAAAGGGCGAGTTCCTTTCTTGTCTTGCCCAAAAACTTGCTTTATTCTCATTGGAGAAAGACTCTCCCGCGGCAAGGTTTGACACATAGGGCCAGCTGCTTTCTTTATCTCGCTTGCCGTTAGCCTGATAGAGGGAAAGGCGCTAGCCTTTCTTTCGGTTGGGGTCCGTCCCGGGGCTTAGACCGCTTGGGTTCTATTTTTCTCGAAGGCAGTCAACGTGCACGATAACTAAGGCATTCCTCCCCCATTAGACTTGTAAATCCTTTGCTCTTTTTCCTTCTCTCTTCCAGTTCTCTCCCTCTACTTTATTTGACAGGGGCGGAGAAGACCACTCTATCAATAAAAAGAAGACAGTAGCAATTCAGTTTCAAATGGTTTGAGCTTGGAAGCAACCTACTATCTATCGATAGGCTAAAACAGACTGCTATTGGCTGCTTTGCCTATCTATTCTATTATGGCCGGCTTGGAGACATCAGAGGAAGACCGTCATTTCTATCCGGGTACGATCATAGCTTCATTCATTCGTTGAACCTTGGGGATAACCATTAGCATTGAGGTCAATCACCACACCACCTCTATCATACATACGACATTACATGACGCGAGAGTGCATGGTCAACACACACCTACCTAAAGCGCCTACGTTCCGCTTGCAGCCAATACAAGCACAACCTAACTTGCACGAGATTCAACAACCGAAACTACTGGTAGTCCCGAGGGGACGGCATCCTCCTATACTATAATAGTTAGCAGTACTGAACAAGCGAGTCATCGGTCGGGGGAAAGAAAAGGACCGCCTTTAAAAAGAAAAAAAAAAGGACATCGCTCTAATCCTTGAGAACTTCCTTGATGATTTAGCAATTGAGAGACGGTTGCGACAAGTAAGAAAGTGGGCCACCCGGGAACTGGAAGATCAAAAGAGTTCCTTTTGGCTAATAATAGTTGATGAAATAACAAAACTCTAACTGGGCAGACCCTTAATCACTTCTAGTGGACTATGCATAGGACTACCCACGGAGCGGTGAAAAGACATAATGTATTCCTATTTATTCTAAGGGAGAACGGAGAACGAAGGACGGAGTGGAGGATGGAGGCGGATCGGTTGGAACGCGGGCTAGCCGGCCGGGAGGTTCGATTCCTCCCCGATTCCTATTTACTCGATCCATTGTTCCCTTGTTCGTGCAATCTTAAGGTTCATAGTCCTTTAGCTCTTATTACAAACAGTGGTTTACACAGGTTGAATTATAAAAGCAGGAAGCAAACAACAGGAAGAACCAGAGCGGGTGTAGATGCTCGTGAAGGAACAGGAGCTGAAGCAACAGGAATTGGTCAACGAGTAGGAAGACTTGGAAATTCTTTGGAAAAAGGTGGCTAACACTAATATGCCTATACACTACTATGGTGGTCATCATCGCTATGGCATGCACTGTGGCATGTTCTATGGTGCCTAGCCTATGCTGCTGGCCAACTACAGATCGATAGTGAGATTCTGATGCTATGCAGTTACGGATGCTCGTAATAGAGATTCTGATCTTCGTTATCGGGAGTAAGATCCAGAATTTAGTGAAAGTAGGGATCCTAGTGCTAGTGATCGGGGTTCTGTCTTTCGTGATCGTTAGGAAGAGCCGGATGCTAGTGATCTATATTTTGATGTTTGGGATCGAAAGATTCTGATGTTCGTAAGCGAGACCCAGATCCTCCAGTAGCACCAGCAACAGCAAATAAGCTACCACCTGATCTTGACCCTGACAGAACGGAATTCAAAGTTGAAGAAAAGTAATGGTTGAAGAACCTCGTCTCACATCTCTTCCTGGCCAGGGTGGGAAAAGCACAACTCCGTCCAGTATCTTTCCCTGTTCCGATATAGCCTAATATCCCCACCCAGTAGAAGTGTGGATGGACCGGCGTGGATAGGGGAAAGCCTGTCCCACCATCATATAGTCCAATTCCTTTCCAGTGCCAGCATTCCTTTGTACGCATATCTAGGCGCAGTTCCAGTAGATGACCTCGGGACCAGAGCCTGTTGACTAAGTAGCAGATAGACCCTCGGAGGGGACGCCCGCAGCAGAGTCAGCAGAGAGAGCAGGGGCAGGAACATAACAAGCTCCATAGCCGGTTGTTAACCTAAGAGCATGATGGGCATAGACAGTACCATAGGTTGGTTCAAGATCGAGCTATTAAAGCACCTGACGGAACGGAACCGAAAATCTGGTAGAGGAAAAGGCAGGAGTCTATTTAGTAGACTTAGTTGCGTATGTTGAGTAAAGAACAGCCCCGTGAAGCTACGGGCTTTCCCTCTGTCTGGCGCGCATCCTTCCCTCCCCTCCTTTCTATCATTAGAAGCAAAGAAAGGCAGGAGCAGGTTTTTAGTCCCAAGTAACAGATTGAGTAGCTTTGATAACCAGCATCTAAGTCACTTCCAGATCTATAGTAACCATCAGTGTTAGATCCTCTAGGTGCAGGGGAAGCAAGCACCGAAATTGGTGCCTCTTCCTTTCTTTACTAGAAGAGCTTCGCAAAAAAGGGGGAGTGAGAGGGGAAGGAAGGCAGCAGGAGATGTCAGATAGCGCACTTTCCAATGCGTGAGGAGTGCGGAGGTTTTTAGAGAAATAGCATGACGAACTAAGGGGAGGTCTACGACTGAAGGGAGATCGACTGAGTTGGAGAGCCAATCACCTATTTTCAGTATACTTTTTCTCACTGGCTGGCATAACAGAGTGCTAGAGGGCCGGAGAGAGACTTCCAATGCCTCTTCATCTCGAGATAAGCCATTTCTATCGGAACCAATGCAATCTTCTCTTTCGACTTCCTCTGCCCCAGCCGCCTTTTATTATATTAGATTCTATGGGCCCCGCCTAAGGTAAGGAAAGATTCTAGTAAAGCATATAGCCTGAGTTTGTGAGCAGCCCAAGTGAGTGCGCAGCACGTTTGTTCTAGCGCTGCATATCTAGTATCATAATCGGTGAACTTCTTGCTCAAGTAGTAATGGCCTGCTCTTTTCCGTTGGGATTCTGCTGTCCCAATATGCACCCCATCGATGTTTCCAGCACCGTGAGATACATGATGAGCAGATGCCCCGGTGTTGGTGGTACCAAGACTGGAGGACTCTTCAAGTACTCTTTGATGCGGTCGAAGGCACGTTGGCAGTCGTCATTCCATTCCCCTTAGTCGTAGGTGCTCGTTCTATTCTAAGTCATTCCACGCTCAAACCTCTAATCCACTCTTTCACCAGCTAATCCATAAGGAAGTTGACTTTGCCAACCCTACCTTCTTCTTTTTCCCCTTCCCCTTTCTTGTGTGGTAGGCTCATCTTCTCCCGTTCTGGCTCTCTTCCCAACCCGGACTCGGAAATGAAGCCTTACCCGTCGCTTTCCTCCCTGTTTGGTTTGGTACGCTGCTTCCCCTTTCGTTCAAGCGGCTTTAAGCTCCTTAACTTAACCTGAAATGCTAGAAGTTTGGTTGTTTCAGACAGTCTTTGACTTTGCTTTTTCGGGCATTCAGCCCGAGACTCCATTCCCTGAGGGCGGAACTCTTCATCTCAAGTCTATGGCTATCAGTCCCTTGCTTTTACTTTAACAGACCTGCTTGCCCTAATCGAATGTTATCCCTGACTCCATCCCCTTAAGGAATTCATCTAATGCCGTGCTTTTCCAACTAAACAAGGGCTATCTCGCCTCTAGTGGCTGATTCCTCACACCAATCCTGGAGAAGAGGAAGGACTCGATGTGAGGTGAGTTGACTGTAGGGCGCTGCTTGATGCAATTGGGTCAACTACGTTTAGTGAAGCGGAAGCTGAAGTTGAATATGTCACGACAGGCTCTTTACCTAATGTATATTTATATTCTCATTTCGGCAGAAGTGAATAGGTTGGTAACTGGTTCGTCGTACGTTCCAATATCGACCTGCGGCGAAAGACAGGTAGGAGCGAATCAAACTTTCTTAACGAGTTCAAAAACACTTTGCTCAAGCTAAAGCAGCTCACCTGAATAAAGAAAATTGGAACAGATTTCATTAAATAAAGTATAGAAAGTCTTTCCTGTGTAAGTATGCGGAAATATAAACAACCCTTAAAACAATGAAGAGAATCGCTTTGCGAGTGTCCGCTCCTTAATCTCCGGCAGGATAGGAGTCGAAGATATCAAGTCAGAAGGAACCGAAGCCCGTAATAGGAAGGGTGAAATCTTGATCGAAAAACCTCGTCACTTCAGCAGCGGATAAAAAATAGAAGAGTAAGAAGTAGTCTTCCATACTCCCCTAACACTCGTTCTATTCGCCAGTTGAACACTGAACCTTTCAAGCGCGGGGATGATGCCCTGACTAGAACCTTTCTGAGTAGCTATTGAGCCTATCCTATTAGCTTCTTGCCCGCATCCCTTCGCCTTGATATTCTAATAGATCAGTCTTCTTCGCCAAGTAAGAACTTCTATAATAAGGTGAGCCCATGACTTTGACTTATAAGATTCGGATTTCTAATCAATATCAAAGTCAGCAACCTTTTCTAAGAGGCGGTGGCTTCCTAGCCCCAGGACTGATACCGTACTCACCGACCGAAAGAACAAGGATGAAAAGCCACTAGAACACTGAAGCTTTCAAGCCCTAAGAAAGAGTCCCATTCAAGCTCCTGTTCCTAGAGAATTTTGGTAGTACTCGATTGCCTTTCCTTCTTCTTCCCACTAAACGAATCCCCGTGCTTGAGTAGAAGTGGCTTCCTATCTTCGCCCTCTAGCGTTCAATCTCCACTTTCATTTTCCCGGGATTTTAGGCTGCAAGTCCATTTCCGCTCGTAGATGGGATCTCAAATCGGCCTTTTTGCGTTTTACCGGGAAAATTGCTTGTTTTCGGATTTCTCTTCCTAAGGCAGCATCTCAATGTGATAAAAATCCCCAACCCCCGTGTTTTGGGCTTGTTTTTGATCGGATTGGCAGGTTTGGAGTGGAGGATAAAGACTTAGATTCTGATTCAGTGCCCTTCTGATTCTGTGCTGTCTGAACAAAGTATGCAAGCAACCCCCTATTCAATCAACTACGGAGATTGAGTTACCTGTCTTCGAACCTAAACTGGCTCACTAGCCCACAAACTTAGATTGGAATGGATTGTGAATCGGATTAAATAGTTCATGAGCTTGACTAAACCGTACTCTCTATTCGTTCTACTTGAGCTATCTCGCCACTTTCGGACTTAGCCTGAGACTTCTAACAAACGGCCCGTTCGATTTTCACTTGATCATGAACTCCTCACTCCAATCGAGATGAGTTAAAATCGCTACTCCTCATTCTTCATGAGCTAATTCACTCCTCACTCCAGGAAGTGAGCTACTAGAATATGAACTCTATTATCAGTTCATTCCAGGGCGTAGAAGAAAGCTAAGAATGAACATTTCATTGACCTACGGGTAAAGCACACGGGCAGGGCTTTCAAGCCCCATCCCATTGAACGGAAAGATGAACTAATCCGTGCAAGCATAAGAGGGCTACCCTGACTAGAAAAGAAAGCCCATCTCCTTCCTAAAGAAAGAACCTTCCACTATCGATACGGAACCCATTTCTCGTTCACAAATGAGTTGATTAGCTTATCACGTGGCCTGATATGATCAATTTCGTGGCTCGCTATCCTATAACAAGCAGTTTCTCCTGAACTTCCTATATTCGTTACATTCTAAAGGACGGTAGATACACACACTGTTTCAAGTCAATTTCATTGAACCTTATCTGGCTCAACCCACAGGTCAGATTTCAAACAAACCTATCGATATACTTGACCTGACTCGCTTTCCTCACTCCGTCCCGGCTTAGGAGAGATTGAGCTTGACTAGAGCATTTCTTTGCCCGATAGCGCCTTCATTCCTTCTTTTCAAGATGTTTACTTAGCCCCCTTCCTGGTCCTTTCGAACCAGATTGGCTCACAGCTAGATAGAGATAAAAGTGGGAAGATTGAATCTTGGTATCGCACACACCGCAAAGAGGTGAGACTTAAAGAGGTGGTGCTGCATCCAACCCGGCACCAAGCATGAACAAAACCAAACATAATTAATTTATTTACAAAACTGTAAAGAAGACTCCAGACTCAATTGCATCGATCAAATCTTCAACTCACGTCTACCCTTCCGCTTTTGAAATGAAAAATGGAATGCTGATTGATCCTATCGCCCTCTTCAGATTTAGGGGGTTTCCTTTTCAGGCTGACTCGCTTCTCCCCATAAATGAACACTGATGGAATCCATAGAGAGAAAAAGGTCGGATTCAACCACTTCTTTGTCGGTGCTGCTGATGATGCAATGAGTTTCATTCGGCTAGTGAGATCCCATCTGATTCATTTCATCCGGCTGGAGATATATAGGAGATCTATATCTAATATCTATATGAGATCTGTCTTTCGTCCAAAGTGAGTAAACTGCCATGGCATAAGAGGAAAAACTAGAGCTTAAGCCTGCCTGCATGCCTATTTATGGCTATCTAGTTCCAGGAAGTGGTTGACAATGAACTACTTCGTTTCACTCTCGCCTTATCCTTCGCTTCCCTCGCCCGAGACCAGAGCAAGAACCGTGACTGATTCACCTGCTCCTTTCTAGTCCAAAAGATCTAATCTGGGAACACACAAAAGACCTTTGAGAATCCCAAGCGAATAGAAAAAACTCCTACGTGTCTCACGCTCAAAAGTAGTTAGGCTTTGCGTAGAAGTCGGTCTTCTCAAGGCCCCATGGCTATGTATGGATCCCTAGCAGGAAGCTTTCGCTTCTTGAATCTATATAAGGATAAGGATATAATCCCTATTCCATTTTTTTCTTTCTTTTTTATCGAGGCTTCTCGCTTCTCTGTCTCAGTGAAAGTGGGATCACCGAGGATCCTAAAAGCAAGCAGCCGCGATCTTATAGACCACCAGGCCTTTCTAAAGCGTTGAGTCCCGTGCTCGCAAGAATATGGAGTCCCATCTTTGAGTAGACGCCCGCGCTCTAATCCTTACTACAATGAAAGATCTGCTTCATTGCTATGCCCTTCGACAAGGATCTTACCTAACCCGATCTTTCAATGACTGCATAACCGCCTTAACCGCTGGACTTGTGACCGGACCTGTGGACTTCTGTTATGACATTTTAACTCTTTAGTCAAGATCGGAGAAAGAGCAACCAATCTCTTAAGAGCATGTAAAAAGCCCGTCCTTTCTTGTGGGGTGATCGAGAGATGGATTTTATAGAGGAGTATGGTCATTGAACCCTTTTGATTCGCCAGTAACGGTTCCTTACATCAAGTCAAATAACGAATATTCTCCAGGACCGGTCGATTTAGCACAAGCATAATCCATTAGGCTCAAATACGTGTTGTGATTGTTCGTGACTGGACACTCAAAAGGCGTTCAGAAACCCTCGTTATTGAGGGCAATGCGTTCTTTTGTTTCACTACCTGACCAGAGGAGAGGGACAACAACGGCTTTCCGGTTCACCAAAAGGCGCAAGGGGGAGTAGGAACGATGAATACATGAAGTCTTTCCTTTTCTAAACATAAGGGGATTAGATTCAAAAAGGGTCTAAGAGGCAACCCGCTTACAGAATAAGTAAGCCCGACCGACGAACTGTTCGTCTGTTTGACACCGAGGATCCCCTTCTATACCGTTATAATAATGAATCAAGGAAATCCTCTTTTATCAAATCGTCTGTGCTCACGAATCTATTGTGGAAGCTTAATGAAAATAAATTATCGTAGTATAGTAATAGTAACAGTCAACACAGTAAGTAGCTGTAACGTGAACAGCGCTTTGTCCTTTATATATATCAATAATAAGGCTGCAACTGCGCTGAATGATAAAGCCTTATTCCCATTCAATTTGTGAGGAAAAACCTCACCTACTCTCTTCCAATGAATTCTAAGCAGAAGTGCACCGGTCGCTTTCAAAGTTTCTTCGGGATACGCGAGTTGACGGTGTGTCTTTAAGAAAAAAGGCACACAATAACCATCCATAATGGAAAATAAATTGATTCTTCTCGATACAATTCAAACGTTATGTCACGGGATCTCCCAACAACAAACATTTTTTGAGAAAGAATGATCAATTAATAAACCCCTTACTTCCACATTTTGATAACCCAGGCAACCAATAATGAAAAAATTTTTCAATCAATAGTGCAGGCATGTGTGGGACGCAGAGGAAGAGCAGCTTTTTCGAAAGTTGAGTGCAGCAAGCAGAAAAAATTTTATCAAAAATCAACCATAGTTCAACCAAACCCCTGTCTGCACCCCCAAAGGACAGGTAGGGGGAGCGGAGCCGCATTTAAGAACTTGAACCAGCCCAGTCATGTCAACAGTAGCCAAGTACATGAAACTAGAACAAAATGAAGAAAGCCAACCAATTGGAGTCTCCCCCTAGTCATGATCCTGAACATCTAACCCTCAGGTAGCCAAGAAGCCAGAGTCTATCCTCTTCATAAAACACCTGTGCCATATAATACCAAAACTAAAGTTGACCAAAAAACCTTTATCCAACCTATCCTTCGTCTCCTTTTAACCCTGTCCAAGACCCTTCTTTCTGATCCAAGCCCGTGTTCGTCGCATTGGACTAACTGGCTACTTCTAGCAGCTAATCAGTCAAAGTCAAATCTGTTAATTAAATATCTTTATCGCCTTATCCTGCTAACAGCCTATGAATGTGCGCTTGTCGGAAATCATCTTCAATCTTCGATTCCTAGTGCGCTGATTTTGTATCAGTAGTCACGGCAGTTACATTCCCCCCTTAGTTCCTGCTCGCTCCCTTTTAACACCATTGGAAAGGTCTCTGTAAGGAAGGCTCCAGCGTAGAGATAGCTTCCTTTCTTATTCTTAGCGAGGAGCCCCTCTTCGCGCGGATAAGGAAGAGAACCGCTCCCTCTGGCCTTTATATTCTAGTGAGTTTTCCGTGAGTGGGTTCTCGATTTAGGCGGGCTATCCATCGACTATGAAAAAGAAGATAAAGAAGAGGTCTTAGTCTACCTACTATTAGGGAAGTTCAGAGTTCATACTTTGATTCATTCTAGCTCTTAGGGATGGAAGAAGATATAATAGAGAGAGGGCTTAGTACACGTGGGACTGACTTATGCCTTTCTTTTCGGATCAATGAGACAAGGAGTTACTCAGAGCTGTAGTTAGGGCCTTTGCCAAAGGAATGGAATGGGACCCCTTCTAAGCGAGTCAATCCCAGTAGAGGAAGGGAGGTTCTTTCCTTAGTAGTTGGCTTAAATCCGAATTAGTGGTTTCAGATGGATTCGTCTTATATGTAAATAGCCCACTGGAAGTAAAGTATAGTGTGGTTCCACCTCGCAAGGAGAACAAGCGATAGATTGAAGATCAACAGGGCTTAATCAAATAATCAAGGAGGAAAGGAATAGGAAGAGAAAGAGCATGTGTGCTAAGGCACAAGGTCCCGTATTGGCACTTTCAGGTGGGCAAGAGCCCCAAAGGAAGCCAGTAAGCGAAATAGGAAGAAAGGTTAAGTGAAACTGAATTTGGAGGGAGCCCCCTTTCTTAGTCTTAGTCGCGGTAGTTTACTTGCTTACTTGTTAGAGTAAGGCTAATAAAATTCTTGTTTAAAAGCACTTACTTACCAAGCAAGGACGTTAATATATATTCAAAACCACATGAGATAGGCACATACATCTATCTTTTGCCATCAGTTATAAACGATGGAGCGGGAATATGACTGAAAGATGGTATAGGTCCACAATGGAAAGACTAAATCCAAGCAAGCTTTGTTAGGGGAACTTCCCTTATAGCCTTTCCCCGTGGAAGTACGATTTTCTTTGGTGAAAGGATAGCAGTCAAGCCACAAGAGAAGAGATCATTAACATCGACGCTTCCAAGATCCAACCTAAGAGAGTAGGGAGTTCGGTCAGAGACTAGAAAAGTACGAAATCCTCCTTAGCACAAGCACTAAGTAAGCTCCCAACCTCTCCCTTCCGGTCGAGTCGTTCCTTACTTTCCAGTCTTTTTCTGAAGTTCCTGAGATCTTACTGTCAAAAAATAGGTTCTTCTGCCGCTTCATTGTAAGATCGGCATACGAGGGTGTCAGCACTAAGAAAGCAAATCGGACAATAAAGATCAGTACTAAGTTAGAAGGAAACTAAGCATCCGGCCCTAAGCAAAAAAAAAAGGAGAGTACCGTCAGTGTCATCACTTAATCGGGTACATCTGGGTTGGTGGAAACTAGGTCCGCGTGTCAAAGAAGATCTCCGTTATGGAGTCCCTTCTAAGCAGGCTCAGGATATGGGCAGCGCATATGACAGACGATCAGGGAATTTTCTTATTTTCTTTCTTAATAGAGTACCAGACTTCTCACACGGCTATATGACCAAAGATCAGGTCTCCGACCAAACTTCCCTTAGCGACTTTGAAACAACACATTTCACACTTAATTAAAAGGGCTTAACGATGCCATAGTCTGTACACGCCTGACTTATCCCTTATTCAGGATTGGTTATTTTCTCATACCGAAACGAACTTAGTTTATCTAATTCCAACCGGAGCGATGTTGGGAACTTGCACTCCTGATAACAAACAAAAGCTGGATTCTATCTCTTCCTTCTGTGAAGCGTATGATCCTTCGGCACCTCTGGAGGTTTCCAAACCAAAGTAGCGGACTTA